GAGGAACGTAATAAAAATTTATTGATCTAGGAACAAAAAGATTTAATCGGAAATATCGACAAATTCTTGCGTAGTCTAAGGAAATGCAAAAAAAAATTCCGAGGCTACAATTCTATCTCTATCGAATTTGAATATCAGAATAGCTGATATAGTCATGATTCAATGGGTCAGGTCCACTTACTTTTTCTTTTCTTTATTTCTTATATTTACGATGGATTTGATTGGAATAATGGAGAAGTAGGAATATTTGGCGATTCATAATTGGGTAGATAGAATATCTATGTCTTAAAACCAAAAGTATTGAATAATGAAACCTGAGTAGTAGTATAGCCTGTAGTGACATAGTTATCCTACCAATAAAAGTGGGGTGACATTTTATATTTTATAATAGAAATAATAATTTAATTATTATACGGGAGGTTACTTTTTACAAATATAAACAATATCTCTATTATCCACTAAAAAATGAAGATTCAGACCGGAGTTTTGTGGAAAAAGCCCCTTATCGGATTTGAACCGATGACTTACGCCTTACCATGGCGTTACTCTACCGCTGAGTTAAAAGGGCCTGCCTATTTTATTCCATTCCCGAATGATCCAATGTGAAGACATATACATACTGTATGTACATATAATATATAATATGTATTATATATACATAGTAGATGTCTCATTCGAGAATAAGCATTTTTTAGATTGCTTTTTTATTTTCTTTTATTGATCCCTATCAAAAAAAAAATTGCTTGATTGATACACAATTTGACATAGATCCAAGACATTTAATATATGATCAAATCATGTAATGAAAAGATTCAACTCGTACCTGGAATCAAGCTCTTAAAAAAAAAACTTTCTTTATATTCTTAATTTCCTAGCTGTGAGATAGGCATATCTTAACAATGCGTGAATCGATGGGTGAAAGTTGAAGAATAGAGTTTCACCCTTTTCTTTCGGACAAATCACTGGGGATCATTACTTCTCATATAGGATATGAAGTAATGCTTATTATTTTCTATATATCTATCATTATTCTAAGGATATATAATCTATTTCTATATTATTTTATATTTCTATAATATATATATATAGATATATATAGAAATTTTAAATGGTTCATGAACCATGAATGAAAAATAAACAAATTCTATCTGAATCACAAAAGGCGAAAAACCCATTCGGATTTAGTCACACCATTACATTGTATTGACAATTACAAAAAACTATTCATACTATGAATATAGTATGATGTCGATCGGGCAGATATGCCCCCATCGTCTAGTGGTTCAGGACATCTCTCTTTCAAGGAGGCAGCGGGGATTCGAATTCCCCTGGGGGTAGGGTACTACGAAAGGGGGTTGAGCATGTATTATCAATAAGTCTAGAATTGATTCTTCCTGGGTCGATGCCCGAGTGGTTAATGGGGACGGACTGTAAATTCGTTGGCAATATGTCTACGCTGGTTCAAATCCAGCTCGGCCCAAGAATTCGCCGATCCATCATGAGATTATATAAAAAATTTGCCCTCTGGAAACGCCTGAGGAATAAATAAAAGAATAGATTTTTTTTATATCCTATTTGTTTTGTTTGTTCCCATATATTCTAAAATTATTAATGATCTCGATTCTCATATCATGATCCCTAAATTAAATATAAGGAAAGGGTTCAATTTTAAATTAAAGAATTCAAATATTCTTTCAATGAAAAATTGAAAGATTTCTTATCAATTCAATTAATTTCACACGATTTAATAGGATTAGTAGTAATCCGTATCGTTCTCATTAAAACCCAGATCCATGTGGATATTAATATATCGCCTTTTCTCTATTCCAATACGACGATTCTAAATGGAACTCATTTTCTTAAAATTATTAAGAATATGTGTGTACTATATGCATGCCTTATTTCTCTGGGATTGTAGTTCAATTGGTCAGAGCACCGCCCTGTCAAGGCGGAAGCTGCGGGTTCGAGCCCCGTCAGTCCCGACTTAGTATCCGATGAGTCCACCGATTCATCTCTTTATTTTCTTTCAAGGGGCGGTGTGAAGAGTGGGATCTAATTCCCAGAGGGTCCTTATTTGTTTCTTTACTTTTTTTTTTGTTTCTAATTTATTATTGAGAATAATATGGCAATTTCAATTACTTCAATCAATTAGATCTTTTCTTCTTCCTTTTTCCATTTCACTTATACTATTTGGGTTTGTTTGTGACCAATGGAAGTGAAAGATGGGTCAGATGATACCTCATTATATGATATGATTCTATAAAGAAGACGGTAGGTTATAGTATAGAAAATAACGAATGGATAAAGAATGCTAAATTCAACGGCATTCTTGAGTGGAGCAGGAATTCTTTTTTTTTTTTACGTTTTTATTCCTTTTATTCCGTATGGATAAAAGATCTTCCTATGTTATACTATTCTATATCTCGACGATGACTAGATTTGATAGCTCAGATATTGTTATTCATGATATTGATTCGATTCAATATCAGCGGGATGTATTCCTCCCATTGAATTTACAGGAGAAAGATTTAGAATCTCTATGGGATTAGATCCCGAGTTATTATGTATGAAGTAAAAATGAAATTATGGAAGTCAATATTCTCGCATTTATTGCTACTGCACTGTTTATTCTAGTTCCTACTGCTTTTTTACTTATTATTTACGTAAAAACAGTCAGTCAAAATGATTAATTTGATTGAATCAAGCTTTACTTCTGAGTTCTTATCAATAATAGAAGAAATGTAAAGAATAATAGAAGAAATGTATAAGGGGTTCAAATTCGACGTCTTAAATGAAATGAGCGGATTAAACTCAGCAGTATATGAGATCTGATAGTATGGTAGAAAGAAATATAGGAACCTTTCTACCACACTATCAATTATTATATAAAATTAAAAAGTTTGACTGTATTAAAGATATATAAAGCTTAATTAATATGGATCACTCTGTATTATGATATATGTACATAATAAATAACATATGTGCAATATACATACATATAAACCCCAATTCGAGTTCTTTGCTACATGCATGCTACATCCATTTGATTTGTACCGATTTTGATGAAACGGTTCTAAATTCCTAGTTTATTATTATTTCATTTATTTCTCCAATGAGATCCAACGAAATAATCAAATCACTGGAAGAAGATAGGGTACGGACATAAAATAGATTATATAAAATAAACCCAGCCGTCATCTTTTTTTTAGCATTCCGAAAAGGAGTAATTTATTTAGCCATTGACAGGTGATTCAAGGAATTCCATGGGAAATTTTTTATATTCTATTTGTAAAAAGAGTAGTCCATACCACCTATTTCTAACGCGTGAACCATGATAATTAAGTGAGTCGATACAACAAGAATATTTCTAGGAATCTAAAACAAAGGTAAATGCGCAATATGGGAATCTCCCAACGCACGTAAGATCTTATTATTTATGCGTAGTACTTCGTTGGACAAACATCGAAGTTTTCCTCGGTATAAAATACGAATCTACATAATAAATAACAGATAGACTTCCTTTTTGAACAGTAAAGCGAGAAAAAAAAGAGGTTGGTTGTTCCTCATTGTAATATCCATATAGAATTCTGTGAAAAGCTAGTTTCATCGAAATATAATATTTAGGATGAATTCGGTTGGAAAAAATTGCATATCATATTCCTTTTACTTTCAAAATACGAACAGGGGAATCGTTGAAATATTTTTTTTTTTATTTAATTGAAAGATTATTCCTCATCTATTACATTACCTTAACTGGATTCTCTTATAATTTGGAAATGAAGATATTTTTATTTTAAAACGTTTTGCAAAACGATCTATGAAACTATTGATACAGTTTGATTACTCAACTCAAGTAAATTAGTAATGACCCTAGAGTCCACTTCTTCCCCATACTACGAGTGAAAGGGAGAATGTAAAGACTACCATTAAAGCAGCCCAAGCAAGACTTACTATATCCATGTGAATTATGTCTCCTATCTCTATGAATATGAAGAAACTCTTCCATTATTGATCACTAATACTAATCTAATCAATGGCACAGAGTCAAAAAGGGATTCTGAACGAAGGCTATTGATGAACCAACCCAATAACTCCATCCATAACAAGTTCATATATGATTTCTGGTAGAATTTGGAAGCATTAATTACAAGCAAGATACACAATGACTTTCTTGTAATTATCGAGGGAATGCTATTAATGGAACATGGAGGAATAGTAAGACCTATTGTTTTATTTCTTTTGTTACCCTTCATAAAAAAAGTATAACAATATACAATCAAGATAGATCACTATCTATCACATATCTCTATCTACTGTTTGGTCTAATCCTTACGGCCTCCCTAGTATTTCACAAAGACACTCGGGAGACCTTCTATTACATTCTTGCTTGGATGTTACCGAAAAATAATAAAAATATTCTTTTTTTTTTTTTCAACTTTTATTTATTCTATTTTTTATTCTAAAAAAGAAGCCAATTATTCATCCAATATTGATTGAATGACTGAGCACTCATAAATTCTCGCGAGTCTGTATACAAAGCATCTTCCACTCCTTAACCACAAATACAAATTCCTCACTCAACTAGATAATTCAAGAATCTGCTATTAGACATTACATTAGTACTGGGAGTCTTGATAGACTAGCCCCTCCTATACTAAAATCCGCCCTGGAATCCCAGGCGCAAAGATTGACACTCAAACTTCTTAAAATAAAGCAAGTATTGGAAGTTCGAGTCCTTTTCCTCTGCTTATGCTCGGCAAGGATTCGGCAATTTATATTATATAAGCAAAGGGATTTCGCGTTTTTTTATTGATCAGGCGACACCCGGATTTGAACTGGGGAAAAAGGATTTGCAGTCCCCCGCCTTACCGCTCGGCCATGCCGCCAAAATGATAAAAATAGATGGAAATATTTCTTTTTGGGTAGGTTATTACTTAATACCATTTTCCTTATTTCTTTCCCAATAAACTAAACCTAAACGCAAAAAATCCTTCCCTTTT